TAATATATTAAAATAGTATGGAGTGGATGCCTTGGAAGAAAAATATAGGCGTGAATAATCACGAAAGTGTTAGTATGAGGAACACCTGTGACGCTAACCAACCTATTATGGGAAACCGGGGCTATAAAGCCCACTGTTTTTACAGTATCAAGGGGAAGTGAAACATCTCAGTACCCTGTAGACCAAATCAACCGAGATGTCATTAGTAGTGGTGAGCGAAAGTGATAAAAAGGCAAAACGAAAAATTTTTAATAAGTATTATTAAATGTATGTAAAAGAGTGAAAAGAAACAAAATTTCTACCATAGAAGGTGCTAGTCCTGTAATAACTTTTTTTTTCGTGTTAGTAGGACAAGGCAAGTTTACCTTATCCGAGTATTGGGGGACCACCCTCAAAGCCTAGAGTTGTTTTTCTTACCGATAGTGAACAAGTACCGTGAGGGAAAGGTGAAAAAGAAGTTGCGACATTGCAAAGATCCTGAAACTCCATATTTGAGTCGAAGCTTTTTTAAAGCAACGGCATACCTTTTGTATAATGGGCAAGTGAATCTTAATAAAGGGCAAGCTTAAACTATAAAAGTGAAGGCGAAGAGAAATCGAGTCTTTTTGGCGATCTAAAGTCCTTTGTTAAGTACCCGAAACCGGCTGATCTAAGCTTGAGCAGGCTGATATTGTAGTGGCAACACTCTTTGGAGGGCCGAACCCGTGTATGTGGCAAAATACTGGGATGACTTGAGTTTAGGGGTGAAAGGCCAATCAAAGTCGGTGATAGCTGGATTTCTGCGAAATCTATTGAAGTAGAGCGTCTTAATTAGAAAACCCGGGGTAGAGCACTGTGTAAGTAAGGGGGAGTTTTTCTCTTACCGAACTTTAGCAAACTCCGAATACGGGTTTTTCATTTAGGGCAGACAGAGTATGTATGCGAAGATTCATACTCAAGAGGGAAACAGCCCAGACTGTAGGCTAAGGTCCATAAAATAGTTTCAGTGGTAAAGGTGACTTTTGCTCTGAGACCGTCAGGAGGTAGGCTTGGAAGCAGCCATTCTTTAAAGACAGCGTAACAGCTCACTGACCTAGAGTAAAAGTCCCGCCAATTTTGAGGGCTTAAAACTATTACCGAAGCCTCAGACAAATTAAAACATTTGTGGTAGCAGAACTTTCCGTAGGTTGTTAAAGTTTTATCGTAAGATCAAATGAAAATATCGGAAGTGAGAATACTTGCATGAGTAGCACAAAACAATGAAACTAAAGCATTGTGGCCGTAAGTCCAAGGTTTTCGACCTTAAGTAAAGCTGGGTCGTGAGAAATTAAAATTTCAAATTAAAACGGTCCCTAAGCTATGAAGCCAAGGCTTCTAGTAATGGGTAAGATTAAACTGTTAAGGATTGCTGACGAAAAATTAAATTTATTTCTAAATTTTGTTAGGGGTGAATTACTTTTTCCAAGAAAAAGGCATCCTATTAGTAACCGTACCTTAAACCGCCACAGGTGGACGGGTGGAGTACACTAAGGCCTTGAGATAACCCTGTTGAAGGAACTCGGCAAAATGACTCTGTAACTTCGGAATAAGGAGTAAAGGTATGCGGCGCAAGCCTGTATCTTTGGCACAAAATCGGGGGTGGCGACTGTTTATTAAAAACACAGGTCTCTGCTAACTCGCAAGAGGATGTATAGGGACTGACACCTGCCCGGTGCCGGTAGGTGAAGCCTTGATGTTTACGCGTTGAGGTCAAACCCCGGTAAACGGCGGCTGTAACTATGACGGTCCTAAGGTAGCGAAATTCCTTGTCGGGTAAGTTCCGACCCGCATGAATGGTGTAACGACTTCCCCGCTGTCTCCAACAGGGACTCAGTGAAATTACATAGGTCGTGAAGATGCGACCATCCCACAGCTGGACGGAAAGACCCCGTGCACCTTTACTATAAGCAAATATTGTAACTCAAAGACTCAAGTGTAGAATAGGTGGGAGCTTTTGACTCATTTTCGTTAGAGACTGACGAGGCTTCAGTGAAATACCACCCAGAGATCTGTTGATTTACTAACTACGGGACAGTGTTTGCTGGGTAGTTTGACTGGGGCGGTCGCCTCCTAAAGAGTAACGGAGGCATACAAAGGTAAGCTCATCTCCCTCTAAGGGGAATCGAGTATAATGGCATAAGCTTGCTTGACTGCGAGAAATACATTTCGAGCAGGGACGTAAGTCGGTCATAGTGATCCGGTGGTTCTTTGTGGACAGGCCATCGCGCAATGGATAAAAGGTACGCCGGGGATAACAGGCTAATGATCCTCTAGAGCCCCTATCGACGGGTTCGTTTGGCACCTCGATGTCGACTCATCACATCCTGGAGCTGGAAAAGGTTCCAAGGGTTCGGCTGTTCGCCGACGAAAGTGGTACGTGAGTTGGGTTTAGAACGTCGTGAGACAGTTTGGTCCCTATCTTCTGTGGGTGTTTGAAAATTCCGAGGACTAGACCTTAGTACGAGAGGACCGGGAAAACTTGATCCCTTGTGTTCCGGTTGTTCCCGTAGGGGCAACGCCGGGTAGCTACATCGAGAAGAGATAATCGACCGTTTGGCGAGAAACTCACCTCAAGTAAAGTTTTCAAAAGGGTAGTGGAAGATTACCACTTTGATAGGCGGGGGGTGTAAGAGCTGTAAAGTTTTCAGCTGACCCGTACTAATACCTTAAAATAAATATTTTTGGGCGTATAGCTCAGTTGGTTAGAGTGGTGGACTTTTAATCCGAGGGTCTTGGGTTCAACTCCCAATACGCCCAAAAGGTAAATTAAATTCTTGTTTTAAAATGGTATCTACATGTTAAAAATGTCTAAGAATGCATCATCTTTAAAAAAGGGCGATGTAATCGCGACATGCCTTAACAATATGCCCGCTGTAGAGTGTATATGGTCATATATCAATAAAGGGGATATAACTCAGTTGGTAGAGTGTGCGTTTTGCATACGTGAAGTCAAGAGTTCGAATCTCTTTATCTCCAATAGAAAAAGTAACTCAGATGGTAGAGTGTTGGCTTGTCATGTCAAAGGTCGCGGGTTCAAGTCCCGTCTTTTTCGAAATAAAATCTTTAAGAATAGTCAAAATACAAATGGTAGTTACCCAAATTTTTTTTCTACCGTATTAGTAGTATTTTCTTTTTTTATTCTTTTTATTTATCTTTTAGGCGAAATTTCTATTACGATAGAAGCTTTAAGTTCCCTAAAAGATACGCCCAACTCGGAAGTTGAAAAGTTGCTTTCCGAAATAAAAATTTTAGAAGAGCAGCATCTTGCCGAGATGGAAAAACTTAATAAGATTAATAATGATTTATTATTAGAAGTTATAGAGGATAATGAAGCAACACGTAAAGAAAGCGCACAAGGCCTTGCAAATACTGAACACTTTAAAGTATTTAATGGCGTTGTCTTTTTCACAGCTCTGTGTCTTATTTTTAAAAATTCTTTCTAAAATTTTAATTAATTAAATAAATTTAATTTTATGTGTCTGTTTGTGTTACTTACTTATAATATATATACTTACCTTTACCATATAATGTATATATATAAGTAGCATCACTCAGTGGTAGGTGTGTAAGATACAAAGGGAGCATAACTCAGTGGTAGAGTGTGTGCCTTACAAGCACGAAGCCGGGAGTTCAAAACTCTCTGCTCCCAAATTTAAGTTAAGTGTATCGTTTCTTTTATTTTTTATTCAACCCTTCAAATGTTAGTTCAAGCTGCTAAACTTTTGGGTGCTGGTCTTGCTACTATTGGTTTAGCAGGAGCAGGTGTGGGTATTGGAACCGTGTTTGGTGCTCTTGTTTTGGGTACCGCTCGTAATCCTTCTCTGAAAGATGAGCTGTTTAGAATAGCAATTTTAGGTTTCGCTTTAACCGAGGCGATTGCTTTATTTGCTCTAATGATGGCCTTTCTAATTCTATTTGCTCTGTAAGATAAATTCTCCAGAACTAAAAAAATAAAGCTTTAGAGAAATTTTTTATGATAACTAATCAGGCGGTGTAGTTCAGTGGTTAGAATGTTGGAATCATATCCCAAATGTCAAGGGTTCGAATCCCTTCCCCGCTACTTATTTAGCGACTTTGGTGAAATTGGTAGACACGTCAGACTTAAAATCTGTTTCTATGTTAGAGTATCGGTTCAAGTCCGATAAGTCGCAATTAAATTTAGATGGGCGAGTGTAACTCAGTTGGTTAGAGTGTCAGGTTGTGGCTCTGAAAGACGGGGGTTCAAATCCCCTCGCCCGCCTTGGCTAGATAGTATAACGGTTTAATGCGTTGGGTTGCAAACCCGAAAATGAGGGTTCAAATCCCTCTTTAGCTTTCTTCAATAGCTCAGTTGGTAGAGCATGTGGCTGTTAACCATAAAGTCGTTGGTTCAAGTCCGACTTGAAGAGAGAAAAGTTTGGGTAGCTCAGTTGGTAGAGTGAAGGACTGAAAATCCTTAGGTCGTCGGTTCAAGCCCGATCCCAAACAAATAAAATAAACAAATGCTCGCAAAAGTAATTAATAAACTACGTAATGCCTTTATGGTATATCATTTGGAAGTATCCTTTAAAGAAGTAAGGTTTTGTACTAAAATTTTAGATATATTATGGAAAGAAAATCTAATTTGCGGGTATGAAAAGATGAATGATGGCTTTTTAAAGGTTTCTCTCAGATACCATGATGGATCCCCTATATGCACTCGTTTAATTATTCTTTCCAGACCACGCGATCGTTTATACCTTTCTCTAAAAGATCTTTCTCGTATGTCGGATGATTTTGGTATATTAATTGTATCTACGCCTAAAGGCATATTAACGTCAAAAAATGCTATACGTAAAGGAGAAGGGGGCGAAATTTTGGCATATGCTGCATGACTGTACCTGTATATCGTTTACCTATAGGAGTTAATTGTTCAAGTAATAATGGTAAAGTTTCTATTTCGGGTGATAAAGGCGTAGTTGTCTTTAAATCAGTTAGTAATATTTATAGGAAAGGAAATATGGTTATCTTTTTGCCTTATTTGACACCCTACTACAGCTCTATCTTTACGCAAGCAGTGCAAGGTGTCATTTTCGGTTATAGTATAGAGTTAAGTCTTAAGGGTATTGGTTACAGAGTACGTGAAGATGATGGCAAACTTATTTTTTCTTTAGGTTATAGTAAGCCTATTATTTTAGATTTACCTAAAGTTATTTCAGTTAGCATAAGTAAACAAATTTTTTCTCTTAGTTCTCCTAATTTAAGTACTTTGCAGAATTTTGCTACGACATTAAGAAGATACAGATTTCCAGATTCTTACAAAGGGTCTGGTATTGTTTATGTTGGAGAAACTCCAATTTGTAAAGAGGGTAAAAAAACATAATGTTAAATAAAAAACAAGCACGTCTTCTTTCTTTTTTTATAGGGTCTTCTGGTTATTTAGTTCCACGTCCTTACAATGAGTACGTTAAAATTTCTAAAACAATGCATCCTTTTATTTTAGGTAAACGTAATATACATCACTTTTATGATCTTGAAAAAAGTTTATACGGCATTCGTGCAACAATGGAAGTTTTTAAAAATATAGTAGCAAGTGGAGGTAAAATTCTTTTCGTCAGTAACTCTTTCCCATTACGTCGTCGTTTTGCTAAAGAACAAAATATTAATTGCATAAAATGGAAAAGAGGTTCTCTAGCTAAATCAAAAGATGTTGATTTGGTATTTTTAGATGGAGTAGAAAAAGAAAATCTTGTAGAAGCACACAGAAAATGTCTATTATTAGTTGGGGTAGGTAGTCCTACGATGAGTAAAATATCGTATCCTTTCAATTTAAATCTGGAATCTCCATTGCTTTCAGATTGGTTTCTAGGGGCTATCTATACTACTTATCTTCAGGGGAAAAAAAAAAAGAAAAGTTCTATTACTAGTCTTCTGGGCAAAGGTTATTTAAAAAATGAGATTTAAAAACAAATATAAATCTTGTTTATGGTCTAGAACCGATATTTGGGGTGACCTTTTAGCCAAAGAAGAAACCTTTTTACGTCCAAAATGGGATAGTATGATAGCCATTTTACGAAGCCAAAAGCGTCGTCATCGTCCTCTTGTAAATATTAATAGATATCGACATCGACTATGTCATAATTATAAATATATTAAACCACGTTCCAGGGCTAATCAAGTTTTTAAATATAATCGTGTTGGGTATCGTAATACCTTGTCACTTTTATTTTGTCTTAGACGCTTTTATGGTGACCTAAGTCATAAATCATTTAAAAACTTTTGTCGTCCTGCTTTTAAATCAAAAGATCCTTCTCAAAAATTATTAAGTGCCTTAGAGGGTCGTCTAGATATTTGTTTGTATCGTTTAGGTTTTTTTCATTCAATTTATTATAGTCGTCAAGCTATTCTTCATAATAAAGTTTTAATTAATGGCAAAAAAATAGGTCATTGTTGCTTCGTTTTACAAAAAGGAGATTATGTAGAATTTTGTCCGTCACAGCGATCAGCGATTAGGACACGTTTGGTTGCCAGGTATAAAAGGTTTAGATCATCTTATATACGTTTAGAGCGTTGGCGTTTATCACATAAATATAAATTACAATTACATTTACAACCAACCCCTAATTGGATACAAACAGATTATTCAAACCTAAGTTTTATTCTTTCTTCGGAAGTTAGTACCCCTGTAATGTATCCATTTAGAGCAAATGTAGATGAAGCTCTTTGGGCATCAAAATATTCGTACATTTAATTTAATTACAATTTAAGTTTCTTATTTTATTTAATAATATAACACTACATGTGGCTAACTTTTTTAACTATTCTTTTAAATATTATTGATCTCGTTCTTCCTTTATTAATTGCTGTAGCTTATTTTACTTTAGCTGAAAGAAAAATTATGGCAGGTATTCAAAGGCGGAGAGGTCCAAATGTTATTGGTTATATGGGATTACTTCAGCCGTTAGCTGATGGTCTTAAACTTTTTGTTAAAGAAACAGTTTTGCCTACAAACGCAAACATTGTTCTCTTTGTATTAGCACCCCTTTGTACTTTTATTTTAAGCCTAATTAGTTGGGCAGTTATTCCTTTTAGTTTTGGTAATGTTATAGCAGATACACAGTTAGGAGGCTTATACTTTTTGGCAGTATCCTCTTTAGGCGTTTATGGTGTTTTAATTTCAGGTTGGTCCAGTAATTCAAAATATGCCTTTCTAGGTGCTCTACGTTCAGCAGCTCAAATGGTTTCTTATGAAATTTCAATGGGTATTAGTTTAATTAATGTTTGTTTATGTGTAGGTACTTTAAATTTAACAGAAATCGTAATTGCTCAAATAGATATTTGGCTTGTTTTTCCTTTATTACCGGTAAGTATCATGTTTTTTATTGGATGTCTTGCGGAAACAAATCGACATCCTTTTGACTTACCAGAAGCAGAAGCAGAGTTAGTTTCAGGGTACAATGTTGAATATTCGGCAATGGGATTCGCTTTATTTTTTTTAGGTGAATATGCTAACATGCTTGTAATGGGGGCTTTAACTTCAATATGTTTCTTGGGCGGGTGGTTATCCCCGTTTAACATAGGCATTTTACCTGATGGTATCTGGTTTGGTCTAAAAATTTCTTTTTTTGTCATTCTTTTTATTGTTATGCGTGCAATTTTGCCAAGATATCGTTATGACCAATTAATGAAACTGGGGTGGAAATGTTTCTTACCTTTAGCTTTAGCCCTTTTTTTTGTTTCTCAAGGAATTTTAATAAGTTTTGACTGGTTACCTAACTAATAACTGTTTTTGATATTCTTTGTAAAGTGTCCAAAATACTATTTGTATTTCATAAAAAAGTACTATTGGAAACCCCACGATAGTTTGACTCAAAATATCTGGGGGGGTTATAAATGCTGCTAAGGAAAATGCGATTATATAAGAAATTCCTCTATACTTTATCCATAAGTTTTTATTTGTATATTTTAATACTAAACTTAAGCTTATTATACAAGGAAAACTAAAACATAATATCTTATTTAAATATTGTACATGTGTTAAATAATCGTTAAGCCTTGGTTCAAATGTTAAATGTATTGGGGTAAAGTTATGTGAATAAGTTGAAAATATTGCCCATAATAACTTAGTAAGTAATGGGAATACTGATATATATAAATACGTATAAAACAAAACGGTTCCTACTAAAATATTTAGAGCTATTTTAGATTCATAAAAGTAGAGACCAGGTCGTAAAAATAAATAAATTTGTATTACTATAGTAACAAAGCCAAAACTTAAACTTATTATAGTACATATTTGCATATATGTGAAAAAAATTTCAGTTAAGCCTGACGTTATAAAATGGGATAAACCTTGTGGCAAAATTAAAAAAATTAAAGCTTGTTTATATTGGTATGTTGTAAAAAATAATAACACTGTGCCGATAGCAGCATATATCATGCGATATTTGAGTTCTTGAAGATAGTAGATAGATAGGTGTATTCTTTTCATTAAAATTTAAATAAGCTTAGGAAAGATAGTTCAATTGGTAGAACTTTGGTCTCCAAAGCCAAAGGTTGGGGGTTCAAGTCCCTCTCTTTCTGTAGTTTCAAAAAAATTTATTAATCATTATGCGATTTAGCTTCCTACAATTACTATTTGTACTTTTTCTTGGTTTTCTTTTTTTTGCTGATTTTAATCATCTTGCCAAATTAGTTAAGCAAAAAATTAAAGCTTACAAAAAAGTTAAATAAAGATAAATTAATTAATACCTTTTTTCGGTTTGTAGTTTAATTGGTAAAACATAGTTCTCATGAAGCTACCAATGTAGGTTCAATTCCTGCCAAACCGAATTTATTTATTGGAGTCTAGCCAAGTTGGTAAGGCGCCCGTTTTTGGTACGGGGATCGGAGGTTCGAGTCCTTCGACTCCAAAAGCCAAGGTGGTGGAATTGGTATACACGCTGGGTTTAGGTTCCAGTCCTTCGCGGGATAGGGGTTCAACTCCCCTCTTTGGCAATGTCAAGACCTAATATTAATCAATGGTTCAAAAAAAGTTCAGGTAAAAAGCTAACAAAATCTAAAAGTGTCGGTCTTAAAGGTTGTCCTCAAAAAAGAGGGGTTTGTTTAAAAGTATTTGTTTGTTCACCAAAAAAGCCTAATTCGGCTCGTCGTAAGGTTGTAAAGGTAAGGCTTTCAAACAAAGTAAAATTAACTGCGTATATTCCTGGTCAAGTTCATAGACTTCAAGAGCATTCTCAAGTTTTAGTTCGAGGGGGTCGTGTACCTGACTTACCTGGAGTTAAATATCGTCTGATACGTAATAAACTTGATTTGGAGGGCCTACCTGGCCGTAAAACTTCTCGTTCCAAATACGGAACGAAAAAATTAGACAAAGGATGTTAGTTAAAGATAAAGTTAATAACAACTATGGGTTAAGAATAAAAACTGACCCATTAGTAAAAAAAATGATTAATCTTTTAATGAAAGATGGTAAAAGATCTAAAGCTGAAAAGGTTTTATTTAAAAGTTTTCAAGCTTTAGATAAAGATTACCCAGGGCAATCTATTAATATTTTTTATTTAGCCATTATTGCTGTTAAGCAGGACATAGCTATCCGTGTAAAGCCAAAACCAAAAAAACGTCGAACTACTCAATCTTTTAATGTCTATTTGCCTAGGGTAATTTCACCTTTACGTGGCCTCAGTTTAGGCATTAGATCTATATTAAAGTCAAGTAAAGAAAGATCGCAGGAATCTTTTATACCTTTATGGGAAAGCTTAAGTCAAGAATTATTTAAAGCATCTCAAGATAAAGGAGATGTTGTTGCAAAAAGATATAGTGTCAGTAAATTAGCTGCATCTAACAGACGGAGGGTTCACTTTAATATTCGTCGTTAAAATTTTAATAGTAAACTTAATTAATTTAAATATATGGATTTCATTCACTTTTTTTTCATCGCTACTTTACTATTTATTATCGGTGTGGGGGGGGTTATTTTAAATAAAACAAATATTGTTGTTGTTCTAATGTCTTTGGAGCTTGCTCTTCTTTCAGTAAGTTTAAACTTTATTATCTTTTCTGCTTGTCTAGGAGATATGACAGGCCAAATCTTTGCTATTTTTATATTGGTAATAGCTGCGTGTGAATCTTCTATAGGCCTAGCTATTATTTTAGTTTATTTTCGAGTTAGAGGGAGTATTCGTATCGATCAAGCCTCTTTACTTAAATCATAAAGCTTCCATGGTGGAATTGGTAGACACGGCAGATTCAAAATCTTTTGTCTTTTGACGTGCTGGTTCGAATCCAGCTGGAAGTATCATATATGATTAGAACACAAACTCTTCTTAAAGTAGTAGACAATTCTGGAGCTAAACTAGTAAAATGTATTAAAGTCAAAAATAAAGGGGGTAAGGCTTATGCAAATATAGGAGATATTATTCTCGTAGCTGTTCAAACTTTGCGTCCACGTTATGGTAGAAGAGTAAGACTAAAAATGAATAAATCAGAAGTTCATCACGGCGTAGTTGTTCAAACACGAAGGCTCTTTAAGAATAAAGGTGGGGTTGGTCAAAGTTTCGGGTCTAACTCTGTAGCTCTTATAACACCACAATTAAAGCCTCTTGGTACCCGAATTTCGGCGGTGCTTCCTTTAAGATTGCGGGGTTTAAAATGGGCTAAATTAGCAGCGATGGCAAAAAAAACTATTTAATAAATGCATCTATTTTATAAACATTATAACAACGTTGTTCAAAAGGATTTAATTCTTAGTGAGAATCCTTCCACAGTAGCTAAGCTACCTAAACCAAACAAAGTTAGCCTTTGTTTAGGTGGCAATAGTTCGGAAGAAAGTTATGTTTTAGCCTCTCTTGCAGCCTTAAAAATCATTACAGGTCAAACTCCTTACTTTACCCAACAAAAATCTACACAGCAAAATTCTAATACCAGTAGAGAGGCTGTTGGTGGCAAATTAACTCTTCGTGGTCAAAAAATGTATGCCTTTTATCATAAACTTTTATTTGACGTTTTACCGCAAATAAAACAATTTGAAGGTCTAAAACCACCTAGACATAAAAAAATATATTGTTTTGTTCTAAAAGATGTATTCGCTTTTCAAGAGCTAGTACCTTTTTTTCCTTATTTTGAAGATTTAAATTCTCTTCAATGTCAATTTCATTTCACTACGGACAACAAAGGTGAAGTTGTAGTTTTAGGTAATGGACTACAACTTTGCTTTTTGAAAGGTGAAAAATAAAAAGCGGAAGTAACTCAATTGGTAGAGTGTAAGCTTGCCAAGCTTAAAGCTGAGGGTTCAAATCCCTTTTTTCGCTGCCTAAGTTAACATTTTTTCTTTAATAACAAAAGGCTTAAAATCTTTTCATTTTGATTTATGATATTACCTGTCTTAAAAATTTGAGTAGGATACCATTTTTTATTAATACAAACCCCGAGACATTCAATTTTTGTTGATATTTTATTTATATTTTTTCTTAGGTCGTCAATTTGATCATAAGTAATCATTATCATAGGGTAACCTAAGCCAAGTTTAGGTGGCTTTAAGTATAAAGGTATTGAATAAAGTTGTCCTTTACCTAAAAACAACTTAATTTTAGTTATATCTGAAGTTTTTAAATTACTTGCGTTAAAAAGGGCAAAGGTGTGTTGTTGTGATAAAAAATGTCTTTTCTTACGTAATTGTCTTTTTCTAGGGGTAAACATAAATTAAAGTTTATAAATCTTAAGTTTTATTGGAAGCTTGTTTGCACCTGAACGCAAAGCTGGGATGCCTTGTTCGGCATCAACACCGTATAACAGAAAAACAGTTTTCCCTGCCTGTAAGGCAGCAATCCAATGATCAACTTTTCCCTTTCCTTTGCCCATACGAGCAGCTGATGCTTTTCGGCTTATAGCAATATCAGGAAAAATAAGAATTTCAAGCTTACCTTCTCTTTTAACCTTACGTCTAATATTTTGACGAGCAGCTTCTATTTGTTTTCCATTTAAAAATCCTGATTCTGTAGCAACCAAGGCAAAATAATTTAATTCTTTTAGTTTTTGTATTTTAGTTGAGTTCCTAGGTATTCCTCTCGGCTTAAAGTATTTACGGTATTTCGTTTTTTTAGGTTGTATTAGCATAGTATTTATTAATTTTAACTTAAGAGCAAACCCAAACTTTTATACCAACACTACCGTAGGCTGTTTGGGTTTGAGTATATTCTGTCTGTATTTTTTTGTCTAATTGACTCAACGGCATTGACCCTATTTGATGTTTCCAAGAGCGGCTACGTCCTTTAGCCTTGTGCGTAAATCTACCTTTTATTTGTATCTTTAAACCTGTTATTTTTCTAAAAGGCTCTAATGCTTTAAATACTTGTTTAATAAAAGCTAAAAATTGATAATGTCTTTTTCTTCTTTGTCTTGAACAAATATTTTGCGTTAAAAATCTAGAAAAACTGGACGCACTAGCCTTTTTCTTTAATACTAAATAAATAAGTTGCATTCCCGGTCTAGCGTAGTCATATCTAGTTCTATTAAAGCCTTTATTGAAGTAGGCTAATTGTCTTCGAGCAGATTTTGGTACGGATCTAGTATAAGACTTTAATCTATTTACTTTAAGGCTTACTTTTTTTGCTCCAGATAATTTTTGTATTAATTTAACAGCAGCATGTAATCTACAAGCAATAACTGTCCAAGACTGTTTTTTTACCGTTCTCTTGTTTTCTTTGTAACGTCTTGAAACGAAATGTCCTTTTGATTTAAAATGCAAATGGATTAAATTAATTTCTATAATTACAAATCCTAGATGTCGATTTATATTTACATTATTTAAATAATGAGTAGTTCCTAAACAACAAGACTCTAAAAGTTTATAAATAATTGATGTTATGTGATAAAATTTTGCTTCGTCCCAATACGTAGAGCCTTTGTTAAGGTTGTACGTAGGACGTAATATAGTTGGGTGAGCTTTTTGAGCCATTCGTTTATTTTTTTTTTATTGTACCTTTTTTCTGTTTCGGTATAAAAGTTTTTCTTGTTCTAACAAATTCACCTATTTTATGGCCAACCATTTCAGGCTTAATTCGGCGTAATATCATGTCTTTACCGTTATATATCTGAAGTTTTAATCCAACAGCAGCTGGGTAAATTGTAGAACGTCTTGACCAAGTCTTTTTTTGTTTTTTATTTAAATTCTTTAAAAGACTCCTATCAATAAAAGGTGTTTTCCAGCTAGATCTTGACATTAGGTTTTGGTTTTACTCTAAAGCTTTTAGTAGGTTTCCCTTTTGTAGGTTTTCCCCAAGGTGTAACTGAAGGTCTACCCCCGGAGGTCTTTCCTTCGCCTCCCCCATGTGGGTGATCTACGGGATTCATAGCTACTCCACGTACGGTAGGTCTACGACCTAACCAGCGAGATTGTCCCGCTTTATAAAGTTTATTAAAACGGGAATCTGAATTACTTACCACACCATTTGTAGCTATTGTTTTTATATCAAACCATCTAAATTGACCTGATTTTAAGCGTACTTTCGCTAATCTTTTTGTTCTTTTAAGGATTAGTCCACATGCCCCAGGTGCCCTCAAAATTTTACCGTTTTCCCCGGGGAATACACTTAAATTATGTATTAGTGTCCCGGTCATTATATGATTCAAAGTTTTACTGTGACCATTTTGTAATCCATTGCGTGTTGAATTTGATCTTATAATATCTCCTTTTTTTATTTTTGAGGGCGCTATTATGTAGGCATGATTTTTAGTATCAGGATTAAAAACTCGTGCTAAGAATGCTGATCGGTTAGGATCATACTCTAGACCTACTACTATGCCTTGGGTATGCGTTCGTTTAAGGTCTATATTTCTATATAATTTAGCGTGTCCTCCTCCCCTATGCCAAGCCGTAATACGACCTTTATTGTTGCGGCCGGTAGAAGATTTATAATGTTTTGTTAAAGACTTAAGAGGTTCAGAAATAAAAAATTGTTTATTTTGCTTCATTTAATATATTAAAATCCTATTTATGCCTTATATTATCGGTACCCCCATTCCAGAAGAGAAAGTTTTGGTCCAATCTTTATCCCATATTTATGGGATAGGCTTATATCAATCTAAAATTTTATGCAAAAAAGCCGGGTTTGGTTCAGATTCCCGAGGAAAAGACGTCAGTTTTCCTAAAGGAAAAATTTTAGAAAATTTAGCTGAAGGTACTTCGCTGCCGTTAGGAGCGGATCTTCGTCGTTTTCAAAATGATAAAATACGTCGTTTATGTGCTCTTTCAACTTATCGAGGATCAAGACATCGTAAAGGGTTGCCTGTTAGAGGTCAACGTACACATACAAATTCTAAAAAAAGACCTATACCAAAATTAAATGTTAGTTCAAGTTAAATCTATTAATAAATATTTTAAAGGAATTAAGAAATATTTATTTTCGTCAAATGCCTCTATGTCTTTAATAAATAAAGAAGTTTTAGATAAAGAAAGGGTGAAAAAGGGAAATATATATATAAAAAGCACGGGGAGAAATATTTTTTGCACTCTTATAGGGACAGAAGACAAAAAGGTAAAAACAAGCTGTTCTCTCAGAGTACCTGAATACAATAATGAATTTAATGAAAGGGAAAATCTTTTCAAGCGTGGCATACTTTTAGGCGAATTACTAGGAGATAAAATAATAAATCTTGGTTATACGGAAGTAACTGTTCACTTAGACTTTGGTTTAAATAAGGGGCGTAAAGGAGTTATTATAGGATTAAAAAAAAAAAGAATTAAAATATCTTTAATAGAATTATCAAAAGGTTATCCTCATAACGGCTGTCGTCCAAAAAAAATACGTCGTAAAAAATTACGTACTAAATTTAAAAGTTAACATTTGTATTTATTAGTGTTTATCGAAGGAGTGACTGAGCGGCTAATAGTGGCAGATTGTAAATCTGTTGGTTTTCCATCGTAGGTTCGAATCCTACCTCCTTCTTGTTCATTTTTAATGAAAGCTAAAACTAAGATGGTTCAAAGACATCCTTTTCATTTAGTTGACCCAAGCCCTTGGCCTTTAGTGGCTGCATTCGGCGGGCTGAGTTTAACTTTTGGTGGAGTCTTATTTATGCATAACTACGAGGGTGGGGGAGAGTTGCTGTGTTTAGGAGTAGTTACTATTTTATATGTTATGTTTACTTGGTGGAGAGACATTATTCGTGAAGCTTTATTTGAAGGACAACATACTTTAGCGGTTCAACAAGGTCTTCGTATGGGAATGATCCTTTTTATTGTTTCAGAAGTAATGTTTTTTTTTGCATTTTTTTGGGCCTTTTTTACATCTTCTATTTCCCCTGTTTTCAACATAGGTGGTGTTTGGCCCCCAACACATATTGTCGCGATTAGTCCTTGGGGTTTACCTTTTGTAAACACAATACTACTACTTTCTTCAGGGGCCAGTGTAACTTGGGCACACCATGCTATTATAGCGGGTTTCAAAAAGGAGGCAATGCTTGGGTTAAACATTACTTTAATGTTCGCTATAGCATTTACTGCAATGCAAGGATTCGAATACGCAGGTGCACCTTTTAGTATGTCTGATGGTGTGTACGGGTCAGTCTTCTATATGGCTACAGGTTTTCATGGTTTTCACGTTATTATTGGAACAATTTTTTTAGCTATTTGTACATTAAGATTATATTTGGATCACTTTAGTCGTCAACATCACTTTGGTTTTGAGGCTGCTGCATGGTACTGGCATTTTGTTGATGTCGTATGGCTATTTCTTTTCCTTACTATTTATTGGTGGGGATTTAATTTTTTAGTCTAATAGTTATAATGAAAAAAAAAGAGTTTAGCAAAAATAATTTGTCTAAATTCTATTATATTTCTCCGTTGTTTAAAAAATATTGCAGACTTGGATTGTGGTTTGGTAGTTTGGAAGAGTTTAATAATATAAGGTATTGTGAAAAGTATCTACAAGAGTATGTCCGCAGTACAATCAAAAAAAACTTACTAGGTTGTACATTCTTATTTTCTTGTCCAAGCAAACTATCAGATGTCTTTATTATTAAATTTTTAGAATCAAGATTCTTTTTCTATATTAATTTTCACTTTTTATTATGTTTTTATAATAATTCTTTTTTGTCTTCTTTTGTAAAGTCTAAATTAAAAATTGAAATTTTTGTAGACTCTTATTATGATAAATTTATAAAAGAAAAGTTAGAAAAAGATTTTATATTTTGTATTATAAAATCAACAAACATATTTGGCCAAAACTTTGTAAAGTCTTGTTTAACAAATCAACATTTTTTTTGCCTTGAAAGAGGAAATATGCAAAAAAAAGACAAAAAAAAGATTAAAAGCTTAAATAAAAGTGTGTTAATTTCATACACCGAAAAACAGAATATACAAACACTATTTGAATCTACTAATTTCTTTTATAGTTTTAAAAGAAAAAGAGAAAGTATAGGTTTGCACAATACCTTAAACTCGGTGTATAAAATAAAAAAAAGATAATTATCATTATTTGTTTTGTTTAACTTATACTTATAAGCTTACCTTGATTGTTCCATCCACTTTTCTAAAAGGTTAACTATATTAAAGTAACTAATAAATTCCCTATGTTTAATAGCCCTCTAGAACAGTTTCAAATACTTCCTTTATTAAGTTTTGGTGTGAATCTATTTGATTTATCTATAACAAATGCAATGTTAACAACATGTATTGGTTTAGCTTTTTTTCTTTTTATTTTTTATTGCTTATTTTCTTATAAATTAAATTGTTTTCCAACACGTTGGCAACTGGTTTTAGAAAGTTTATATATTAGTACAGCAGGGTTAATATGGGATAGTGTAGGTCCAAAAGGTCAAAAATATTTCCCGTTCCTATTTGTGATATTTAGTTTTATTCTAATTTCAAATGTGTCTGGTCTTGTACCATATTCTTTTACAGTAACTAGTCACCTTATTCAAACAATGGTTTTAGCGCTTACTGTATTTATTGGAGTTATGATTATTTGTGGTTCAACACATGGTTTTCACATGTTAAGTTTATTTCTTCCTGGAGGTACTTCTATGGTTTTAGCTTTTTTGCTTGTACCAATTGAAATTGTGTCTTATATTTTTAAACCGCTTAGTTTAGCCGTTCGTCTTTTTGCAAACATGATGGCTGGCCACACATTACTTAAAGTAATTGCAGGTTTTGCTTGGGCTATGATGGGAAGTGGTGGCTTGTTATTAATAGCGCATATTGTACCTTTAGGGGTTCTAGTAATTCTTTTCGGTCTTGAGTTAGCAGTTGCCTTAATTCAAGCATATGTTTTTACAATCTTAAGTTGTATTTATATAAACGATGCGATAGCACTTCACTAAATTTATTATATTTTTAAAACTTCTTGTAAAGTAGCTGTGTTTTAGCATTTTTAGCTCAGTGGATAGAGCATCGGTCTTCTAAATCGTGGGTCGTAGGTTCGAATCCTATAAAGTGTTACGAATGAAATTTGCTTTAATATTCCAAAATGATACTGCAGCTTTTTTGCCTGAAATGTTTCTTGCTATAGCTATTTTAGTTGTCTTGTTACATGGAAGCTTTTTAGGTGTTACTGCAGCTTCTTTATATACTTATCTTACCCCAAGTATGATTAGACTAACCTCGGCAACTTTATTTTTAAGTCTGTTATTAGTACTAAATAATCCAGTAGAATCACAAACTTTATGGAATGCCATGTTTATAACTGATCATTTAAGTACCTGGGCTAAATTTATCATTTTGATAGGTCTTCTTTTTTGTGTTTCGGTAAGTGAAGCCTATATGTTTTCAGCTCGTTTTAGAGCATATGAATTTTTTGTCTTTATTCTTGGCATTGCTTTAAGTTTATGCCTATTAATTTCTTCGTATGATCTTCTTTCTATTTATTTAAGCATGGAATTTCTATCGCTTATTTTTTACGTTTTAGCTTGCTGGAAAAAAAATTCGTATTTTTCTGCTGAAGCTGGATTAAAGTATTTTATTCTTGGTTCTGTTGCTTCTATATTTTTTTTATTTGGAGCATCTTTAATTTACTTTGCTTTAGGTACAACAAATTTAGGATCTCTAGCTCTGCTTACAGAAAACCTTACAACATCTTCACCCTTCATTTATTTTGGGTTAATTTGTCTCGTTTCTGCTTTATTATTTAAGTTAGGGGCAGCACCATATCATATGTGGATAGCCGACGTTTATGAAGGAGCACCCACTCTTGTAAGTTTAATCTTTGCGGTAGTACCAAAAGTTGCATTTTTTGCTGTAGTTTTACGTTTGTCTTTTACCAGTTTCTGGTCGCTATTTCCTACTCTTTGGGAAGATTTTTTTTGTGTTTGTGGTTTAACCAGTTTATTTATCGGTTGTCTATGTGGTTTAGGTGAAACTAAAATAAAAAGGCTTCTCGCTTTTAGTAGTGTAGGTCATGTAGGTTTTTTATGTCTTGGGCTTGCCAGTGGCAGTGTTGAAGGGGTTCAAGGTGTTTTATTTTATCTTGTAATTTATATGTTAACTGCAGCTTTTTTATGGATTTATATCTTACATCTAGATCTTACATCCGATAGTTCATTATTAACTTTTGCAGATGCTATTGGTTTAGTACGATCCAACCCCTTTTTAGGGCTTGGGGTTGTTTTAATGATATTTTCTCTAGCAGGAATCCCACCTTTTGGGGGATTTTTTGCTAAATTTAATATTTTTATTGGCTTGGTAGACTCTTCTTTTTATATTGTGGCTATTTTTGCTGTTTTTACAAGTGTTATCTCAGCATTTTATTACATACGATTAATAAAAATCTTTTATTTTGAAAAAAATAGAAATTGGTTTTTTTTCGCGCCATTAAATAAAGGTGGATCAATAGTTTTGGTTTTATGTGGTTTAATTATTCTTTTTTTTATGTTAAGTCCAAATCTTTTTTATTTACTTGCATACAAAATAGGGTTAAGCCTTATGTTTTAATACTTAGTTAATGTCCTATAGTATAGACAATAAATATAACGCAGATCTTCTTTCTTCTTTTTCGGCTTTTAAATCAGGATTAAGTGCTTTTTGTTCTAGGTGGTTGTTTTCCACTAATCACAAGGATATAGGTACTCTATATTTAATTTTTGGAGGGTTCTCCGGAGTATTAGGTACAGCTATGTCTGTTTTAATTAGACTACAGCTTGCTAGTCCAGGTAATCAGTTTTTAGGTGGAAATCATCAGCTTTACAATGTTATTGTAACTGCCCACGCTTTTTTAATGATTTTTTTTATGGTTATGCCAGTATTAATTGGAGGTTTTGGTAATTGGTTTGTACCTTTAATGATCGGTGCACCTGATATGGCCTTTCCTCGTATGAATAATATAAGTTTTTGGCTACTGCCTCCCTCTTTAATACTTCTTTTGGCGTCTTCCTTAGTAGAATCTGGAGCAGGTACTGGCTGGACAGTTTACCCACCTTTAAGTGGTATTCAAGCGCACTCAGGTCCTTCAGTAGATTTAGCTATTTTCAGTCTCCATTTATCAGGTGCTGCTTCTATTTTAGGGGCTATAAATTTTATTACTACTATTTTTAATATGAGAGCGCCTGGTATGACTATGGATAGACTACCACTTTTTGTATGGTCTGTACTAATCACAGCTTTCTTACTATTGTTATCTCTTCCTGTTTTAGCTGGGGGTATTACAATGTTATTAACAGATAGAAATTTTAATACAACCTTTTTTGACCCTGCAGGTGGTGGTGATCCAGTATTGTATCAGCACTTGTTTTGGTTCTTTGGTCATCCGGAAGTTTATATTTTAATTCTACCTGGATTTGGTATAGTTAGTCATGTTTTAGCTACTTTTGCTAGAAAGCCTGTATTTGGGTATCTAGGTATGGTTTATGCTATGTTATCTATCGGTATTTTAGGGTTTATCGTTTGGGCTCACCACATGTTTACAGTTGGTTTAGACATAGATACTAGAGCTTATTTTACAGCAGCTACTATGATTATTGCTGTTCCTACAGGTATCAAAATCTTTAGTTGGATTGCCACTTTATGGGGAGGTTCTATTCGATTAAAAACACCAATGTTGTTTTCAATTGGTTTCCTTTTTCTTTTTACGATAGGTGGCTTAACCGGTGTTGTGCTAGCAAATTCCGGTATTGATATTGCTCTTCATGATACTTACTATGTTGTTGCACATTTTCACTACGTTTTAAGTATGGGTGCAGCTTTTACAATGTTCGCGGCTTTTTACTTTTGGATTGGTAAGATGACTGGTTTAGCATATCCTGAAATTTTAGGCCAAATTCATTTTTGGCTTATGTTTATAGGGGTTAATTTAACTTTTTTCCCTATGCATTTCTTAGGCCTTGCAGGTATGCCACGTCGTATCCCAGATTATCCTGATTCTTATGCTGGATGGAACAGCGTCGCTTCATTTGGTTCTATCTTATCATCAATAGCTTCATTGTTTTTTTTCTTTGTTGTTTATGTCACTCTTACAAAAGGTTCTGTTGAGGAATCAAATCCTTGGGTAAAAGGTAGAGGACTTGCTTTTCCTGCTCTACCTCGGGTAAAAGAAAACGCATAATCTAATTAACTAAAAAATTGTTAGTTGCTGACTTTTTTAGATAATTTTTTTAAGTTAGGTCAACTGCTTACCGGGCTCGTAACTCAGTGGTAGAGTGTACGCCTGATAAGCGTAAAGTCAATCGTTCAATCCGATTCGGGCCCAGTCTAAAAATTTACGTTGAGTCAAGTCCTTTTCGTCTAATGGTTAGGACGTTGCCTTTTCACGGCGAAGATACGGGTTCAATTCCCGTAAAGGATTTAAATTTTTTTGAGGGTGATTAAAAAATGTTTCATTCTTTGATTATATATGCTAAGAGTCTTACGAGACTTTTGCCTGTTCAAACTTTTCAAGTGTTTGGACATGAGATCGTTATTAGTGTATCCAAGAATTATTTGCTACCTACACTAACTTTTTTACATCATCATAGCAATGGCAATTATCAAATGCTTACATCTATTTCTGGTGTTGATTACCCTGAACGGGAAGAACGTTTTGAAATTGTTTATGACTTATTAAATGTCAGATCTAATTCTCGAATTAGAATTAAAACACATACAGACGAAATAAATCCTTTACCTTCTGTAGTAAGTCTTTTTACTTCAGCCAATTGGTGGGAGCGGGAAATTTGGGATCTATTTGGTGTTTTTTTTTCAAATCACCCAGACCTTCGTCGAATCCTTACAGATTACGGTTTTGAGGGACACCCACTTAGAAAAGACTTTCCTTTAAGTGGTTATTTTGAATTACGGTACGATGAAGACCAAAGAGTTGTTGTGTGCGAACCTATTGAGCTAAGTCAAGAATTTAGGTCATTTGATTTTCATATTCCTTGGTCACAAAATAACATATCTGGATAATGTCAAGATTAAATTTAAACGCTATATTTAGTTGGGTAGATTCACATATTATTGATTACCCTACAGCTATGAATTTAAATTACAATTGGAGTTTCGGTTCATCTGCAGGTTTTTGTCTTGTTATTCAAATATTAAGTGGAGCTTTTTTAGCCATGCATTACGCAGGCGAAACCCATTACGCTTTTTCAAGTGTTGAGCATATTATGAGAGATGTTAAAAGTGGTTGGTTAATCCGTTATATGCATGCAAACGGAGCATCTTTCTTTTTTATAGTTGTTTATGCTCATATTTTTAGAGGTCTTTACTATGGTTCTTATATGGAACCTCGTCAACAACTGTGGTGGTCTGGCGCTATTATTTATGTCCTAATGATGGCAACAGCTTTTATAGGTTACGTATTGCCTTGGGGTCAAATGAGTTTTTGGGGTGCTACAGTTATTACAAGTTTATTTTCCATTTTTCCTGTTATAGGAAAAGAAGTTGTTATGTGGCTTTGGGGTGGGTTTACTGTAGGTAATCCAACTTTAAATCGTTTTTTTAGTTTGCATTACTTACTTCCCTTTGTTATTGCAGGTCTAGTTTTCGTACATCTTGGTCTATTACATAAGGACGGTTCTAACAACCCATTAGGTATAAAAACAAAAACAGCAAATGTTAACTTTTATCCCTATATGTATGTTAAAGACTTAGTAGCATTTTTCGTTCTTCTATCAGTATTATCTATTGTAATATTTTACTTTCCTAACAGCTTAGGAGATCCAGATAATTATCTAGAAGCAGATCCTTATGGTACTCCAGCTCACATCGTTCCAGAGTGGTACTTTTTACCTTTCTACGCGATACTAAGAGTAATACCTAATAAGGTTGGAGGTATTCTTACTATGGGAGGTGCTATAGCAATTATTTTTCTATATCCTCTTTTAAACACTTCTATATTAAGAAGTGCAAACTTCCGTCCAATTTATGCAGTAGTTTTTTGGCTATTTGTAGCTGACTTTTGCTTATTGGCGTGGTCTGGTACAACCCCAGTAGATGATTATTTTAAAGTAATAGGTGCTGTTGTATCAATAGGATATTTTGCTTTTTTCGTCTTCGGCGGCCTTTTTGTTGGACGTCTAGAAAAAATTTTAGCGTTCCGAGCATTTGGTAATTAAAATTTATGTTTTTATATTATTTTATTAGGTATTATCATTTTTCAACTATTTACATTATGAAGATTCTGTTTAAAAATATCTTTCAAATTATCTCTTCTTCTTTTTCTTTCTTTACTAAAATATCACTTATTATATATTTTTTTTTAGCAAATAATTGTACCGTTGCATATATGGATGCGTCGCATCCATGGCAAGTCGGCTTCCAAGACCCTGCAACTCCAATAATGGAGGGTATTATTTTTTTTAATGGTTTATTAATGACTTTTATGATTTTTATTGCTTGTTTAGTTGGTTGGTTATTATATAAATCTTTAACATTGTTTGATGAGTCTACTCACAGCGATCCTGTTGGTTTTACCCATTCAACATTACTTGAAGTAGTTTGGACAATAATACCTGCTGCTATTTTAATGATTATTAGTGTACCTTCATATAACTTGTTATATGCTATGGATGAGGTTATTGATCCCAGTCTTACTATAAAAATTGTGGGTCATCAGTGGTATTGGTCTTATGAGTGTTCAGATTTTGAGGTTGCACCTCACTTACAAAAAGTAGATTCGCCGGAACTTAATGAAGCTCGTAAGAATTTTAAATCTATAGTAGAAATTTTAGAATTTGGTAATGTAGAGGCGGACAAAGGTGAAAAGCAAACTGTATTGACTACAGCAAATGAAATCTTAAAATTTCTGGAGAACGAGGTAGAAACCTTACCAAAAAAAGAATCATCTATTTTAGCTAGACGTTTAAATTTTATTAGTCTGGTCCTTCAAGATAGTGAATCGACCAAAGAAACTTATAATCCTATTCCTGACTCAGGTTCTGGTGAAATGATAGAAATTATTTCAGCAGCAAAAGAACAATTAGAAAAAAAACAATTGCTTCCTGAGCAAAAAGAAGCAGCTATTAAAATAATAAAAACTTTTAAGCAATACCTAAGAATTACTGAAGAAGCTAAACTTAATGAGGTTCATCAATCAACGGTAAAGTCTTTAACTGACTTAACCCCAAGTTCTGATGATAGTTCAGCAGCAGGCGACCAAGGTTCTGATAGCGATAAAAGCTTTGGTTCGGACGATAAGTCTTCCGATGATGATGGTTCAGTTGTAACAGATCTAACAAATTTTGACAAATTTAATCCTTTCTGGGATTGGTGTGAGTATGCTTCAATAAAAAATAAATATGACTTAGACGATGCAACTTTAACAAGATTAGGAGTAGAAGCCCTTGTATCTGAACGTACCTGCAATAGTGCTGCCTTATTCCCTGAAGAAATTGATACACCTTTCTCAGAGCTTACAGAGAGAATGAAAAAAGATATTAGAGCATTAAGAAAGTTTATACCTATTGCAGACTTGTCTGAAGATAAATTAATTGATACTCAATTAATTGAACATCAGCTAAGACTAACTAGAGCGGAGAGAGAAGGTTACAGTAGTAAATTTGCCTTTGATACAGCTAGTGTAGCTTTTAATCTTGCTGATCGTGAGCTAAACACAGCTCTTAACGAATTAAATGACGCTAAACTTTATTTGCATTGGTCTGACATCGAATTAGCAGCAGCAAAAGTTAATAAACTTACTGCAGAGTATTTACAAGCAGATGCCTCATTAGGCGTAACTGATCCTCTTTTAATAAGAAGTCTCTGGATTAACCAAAAAGGTTATTACTCTTGGCATAATTTTTTAAGATTAGCTATTAAAAAGCTATCAGATGTTGAAAGGCTTATTTTTCTTAACGCAGACGAAAAGTTAAATGGGGCCAATTCTCTTTTAGGGAAAGGTCAGAGAAACTTAACAACTGAAGAGCGTATTCGTTCCAATGCCATTGCAGATAACGCTAAAGCTCAATTTTTAGCAATGGAAAGAGAAGTTATACCTGCAGTTGAAGAATTTAAAAGAGGGAAAATTATTTTAGCAAATGCCGAAGCAGAATTAAATTCTTTTCAAGATATTTCAGATAGAGCTTCTATAAGATTAGAAAAGGCTGAAGCTGCTTTCAATAAAGCTAAACCTGTTGCTGATAGAGCAAAATCAAGATTAAATGCAGTTGAAAACGTTTATAATCTTGCTCAATCAAAATTAACTGATGCTCAAATTCCTTCGCAACCAGTTAATGCCAAAGAAGCTTTAATTAAAGCACAAAATTCTTTTGAAATATTGTTAGAAGAATTTGATGAAGCTAGATCAGATTTACGAAATGCTAAATTAGAACTATCTACTACAGAGGAAAGACTTAGAACAGTAAATACTAATTTAGAAAAAACAGATAAGGTTTTTGAAAATACTGGTATTCTAGAAAAACAAACCCCAGTAAAAAACAAATCTATAGAATATTATCCGAATCATCTTTGGGAAATTCATAATGAAGATTTCGCATTTGTAAGAGCTCAACTATTGACAGATAGCGCAGAATTAGATGTAGCAAGTAACTCGGTAAAAGCTGCAGAAACTTGTTTAAATAAAATTGGAGGTCAACTACTTGAATCTGAATTAAACAGAAGCAAAGCTCTTATTGAGGTTTTAAAAAAAGATTCTAATAATGTAGATGCTTTAAATAATGAAATAAAGCATGTTTCTAGTATTGAATTAGGTATAGCTGAAGTTATTTATAGTAAAGCCTTATCTAACTTTAATTTGGAAGGTTCCAAAATTTCTGAATTAATTCTTAACAGAGCAGAAAAGGGGTTGGCTGAAGCAAAAATAAAAGGTGCTAATGACTATTTGAATATGTTTTTAAAAGATAATTTTAAAGACATAGATTCAAATAAATTAATTTCGGATTATGCTGATATTTGTCTAACTAGGACTAATGAAGAATCAGTAGATGCTGAAAAAGATTACGAAAAAGCTAGTCGTATACTTACAAAGACTAAAAAAATATTAGATAAAGTTACTCTTGATATATCTAAAGATTATGATAATCCTTATTTAGAGACATTAAGAAATTTACATAAAAACACTAGCTTAAGTCTTTCGAATAGTGTAGAACGGTTAAAGTTAACACAAATAGAATACTCTCCGTTAAATATAAAATTGGAACCTGGTGTACTTCAATTAAAATCATATAAAGAAGTAATATTAGCCAAAGCCGAATTAGCTAATGTAAAGTGGCTAGCTGCAAGAGTTGCTAAAACACTAAACATACCATTATGTGATGAAGCAAAACCGTTTAACGTTCAGTTTTCTCATTTAAGTACAGAGGACACTTCAACCTCTAATAATAATACGTCCGTATCTTTTAGTTCCGATGATAACTCTTCTTTTTCTGATGATTCTGGAGATAAAATTCCAGGTAAGTCGGAAAAGGATATAAAAGAAATTTTATCTACTATTGATAGTATTAAAACTTCAGAAAATCCAGAAGGATTCAAGAAAAAAATCGTCTCCATTTTTTCTGAATTGTCAAAAACTTTAAGTAAAAAACAAACAAATGAATTATTATTTATTCTTGATAAAACTTTCTCCTTTGTTGTCGAAGAAGAAAGTGAAAAAAATCAATTATTTGAAAGACACTTAAGGTTGATGAAAGATCAACTAGCTGACTATAAAACAGAAGAAAGTGAAGACGTTGAGCGTATCAACTTCGACTCATATCTTATAGCAGATGATGACTTAGTTATTCCTGAACCATCAGGCACAGGCAAAGCAGGCAAAGTCTTCCGTCTTCTTGAAGTAGATAATCGTTTATTTGTACCTACAAATACTCATATTCGTCTTTTAGTGACCTCTGCAGATGTTCTTCATTCATGGGCTGTCCCAAGTTTAGGTATAAAAGTAGATGCTTGCCCTGGTAGATTAAACCAAGTTTTTCTTTTTGTTAAGCGAGAAGGAGTTTTTTATGGTCAATGTAGTGAGCTTTGTGGAGTTAATCATGGTTTTATGCCTATTGTTGTTCAAGCAGTTAGCCAAGATGAATATTTAACTTGGGTTGGAAAAAGACTATGCTCTTAACTTTTTTACTTCTTGTTTTAGTTGTAGGTATTTTTGGTCTCATAATTATTCCGTCAAACCAAAAATTAATTATGAGACAGTATGCCTTATCTATTACCTCCTTAGTTTTCGTTTTTTCTCTTTTTTTATGGCTTGGATTTGATCAATCTACTTCTAAATTTCAATATGTTGTTGATTGGTTATGGTTACCTGCATCTAACATAAATTTAGTCTTAGGCGTTGATGGAATCTCTCTATTTTTTGTTATATTGACTACCTTAATTTTCCCTCTTTGTTTATTAGCCTCTTGGTCTTTTGATAAAGGGGATGTCAAAACTTATTTAATCAGTTTCTTAAGTATGGAATTAGTTTTAATACTTGTTTTCACTAATCTAGACTTACTTTTTTTTTATATCTTTTTTGAGGCTGTCTTAATTCCTATGTTCTTAGTTATTGGTATTTACGGTTCACGTCAAAGAAAAATACGTGCCGCGTATATGTTTTTTTTATACACTCTTTTTGGATCTTTATTTATGCTAATAGGTGTTATTTATATCTATCTTTTTTCTGGTAGTACAAATTTCGAATCTTTATCGACAGTAGGTTTTTCATTTTATGATCAAAAGTGGTTATGGCTTGCCTTTTTTGCCTCTTTTGCTGCTAAAGTACCTATGTTGCCTGTGCACATTTGGTTACCGGAAGCTCATGTTGAAGCGCCTACGGCAGGTTCAGTTATTTTAGCAGGTATTTTGTTAAAACTAGGGTCTTATGGATTTTTACGATTTTCTTTAGGGCTTTTTCCAGAAGCTTCTGTATATTTTACGCCTTTTATCTTTAGTTTAAGTCTATTGGGAGTAGTTTATACTTCACTTACGGCGATAAGACAAACTGATTTAAAACGACTAATTGCGTATACTTCTGTAGCACATATGAATTTAGTTATGATTGGGTTATTTACTGGAACAGTTATTGGAGTAGAGGCCGCTATTTTACAAAGTTTAAGTCATGGCTTTGTTTCATCTGCCCTTTTCCTAATTATAGGTGTATTATACGATAGGTGGCACAGTAGAGTTGTTAAATATTACGGTGGATTAACTCATACTATGCCGGTATTTATAATAATTTTCCTCTTTTTTACAATGGCAAATTTAGGTTTACCTGGTACATCAAGTTTCGTAGGTGAATTTCTTTTACTTGTGTCAGCTTTTGAAGCTAATACTACAGCATGTTTTTTTGCTGCAACGTCTATGATATTAGGGGGGGGTTATTCGCTTTGGCTGTTTAACCGTATTGCTTATGGTAATATTAAAATTGTTGGGGTTGATTTGAATTTTCGAGAATTTACAGTTTTTTTACCTTTAGTATTGGGTACCCTTTTTATGGGGATTTATCCTAATGTTTTTTTTTCTGTTATGCATGCTGCGGTTTCCAACTTAGTTTGGTCCGATTTATGGATGTAAATTTTCGATTATTAAAAGTTCTTTTAGTCTAATATATGATTTAACATCTGGAATGGACATTATCTTCAAAGATAAAGGTACGGGTTCAAACCCCGTAAAGAACTAAGATGTACTTGAACATAGTTTTTTTACCACTTCTTGGCTCTATTGTTGCAGGGTTTTTTGGGCGCTTTATTGGTGGGCGCGGTTCCGGTATAATAACGATATTTTGTGTCGGTCTTAGTTTCTTTTTAAGTAGCCTTGCCTTCTATGAAGTAGGATTAGCAGGAAGTTCTACATATTTATATTTAATGCCTTGGCTGGAGTCTGATTCTTTCCATGTAGATTGGGCTTTTTGCTTTGATAGTTTAACTGTCGTTATGCTTATTGTTGTTACTTTTGTATCTACCCTTGTACATTTATATTCCACAGAGTATATGGGTGAGGATCCTCATTTGCCTCGTTTCATGAGTTATTTGTCACTTTTTACTTTTTTTATGCTAATTTTAGTTACCGCAGATAATTTTGTTCAAATGTTTGTAGGTTGGGAAGGTGTAGGTTTATGTTCTTATTTATTAATTAATTTTTGGTTTACCCGTATTCAGGCAAATAAAGCTGCGATTAAAGCAATGTTAATCAATAGAATAGGCGACTTTGGCTTGGCCTTAGGTATCTTTGGAATTTTTGTATGTTTTGGTGCAGTCGATTATGCTACAGTTTTTGCTTTAGCCCCTCAAATGGCATCAACAAATTTACCTTTCTTAAATTTTAGCTTTAATGCGTTAAATTTAATAGGTGTTCTTTTATTCGTTGGTGCCGTAGGTAAATCTGCTCAATTAGGATTACACACATGGTTACCTGATGCTATGGAAGGACCAACACCAGTATCAGCTCTTATTCATGCCGCAACCATGGTAACAGCAGGTGTCTTTCTTTTAGCTCGTTGTTCCCCTTTGCTAGAATATTGTCCAAATGCCCTTTTTATTATAAGTGTTGTTGGGGGTATGACTGCTTTTTTAGCAGCCACAACAGCTTTAGTCCAAAACGATTTAAAAAGAGTTATTGCTTATTCAACTTGTAGTCAACTAGGTTATATGGTATTTGCTTGTGGTCTATCTAACTATTCGGTAGCCGTTTTTCATTTAGCAAACCATGCCTTTTTTAAAGCTCTTCTTTTCCTTGGTGCAGGTTCAGTGATACATGCTGTAGGCGATGAGCAAGATATGAGAAAAATGGGTGGTTTAAGACGTTTATTACCTTTTACATATGCCATGATGGTGATAGGTTCTTTAGCTTTAATGGGTATGCCGTTTCTTACTGGATTTTACTCCAAAGACGTTATATTAGAAATAAGCTACGCGAGTTACTCCAGTGCATCACATTTCGCTTACTGGTTAGGCAGTTTTGCAGCATTATGTACGGCTTTTTATTCAATAAGATTAATTGCTTTATGCTTTTTATCTGAACCAAATGGAAGCCGTCGATTTTTATTATCAGCGTCTGAAGGCAGCTGGCCTATGGGTCTAGTATTAGGTATTTTAGCCGTGCCTAGTATTTTTATAGGATATTTTAGTCGCGATTTATTTATTGGATTAGGTACAGATTTTTGGGGTAATGCTCTTTTTTGTTTACCATCCAATTTAAATATTATAGATGCTGAATTTATGTCTATAGGTACAAAAATTCTTCCACTATGTTTAAGTATGTTAGGAGGTCTTGCATCTTTTATTTTATATAAAAATTATAGTAAGAGTCTATTTTTATTTAAAACTTCTTATGTAGGTCGAAAATTTTATACCTTTCTAAATCGTAAGTGGTTATTTGATAAAGTCTATAACGATTTTATAAGTCAAAATGCTTTAGACTTTGGTTATCATTTTACTTACAAGACTATTGATCGAGGTCTTATCGAAAGTTTAGGTCCTTTTGGTTTATCAAATATACTTTTAGATCAAGTCAATAAATCACGTATGTGGCATTCTGGTTACTTATACCATTATTTAGTAATTCTTGGTTGGAGTAATCTTGTCTTTGGGGTATGGTTTGTCTTTGGATTTCAGTTCTTGCAAATACAAGTACTCTTATTTTTTATAATCTTATGGTCGATCCTATAATTTTTATTATTATTACAATTCTCGGAACAAGTTTAGGTATTAAAGTAACCAGTACACAAAATCCAGTATACAGCGGTTTGTACTTGGTACTTACTTTCTTCTTAGGTTCCGGGATAGCTTTTTTATTAGGTTTAGAATTTATTGCTTTGCTATTCCTCTTAGTTTATGCGGGGGCTATTGCTGTACTAGTTTTATTTGTTGTTATGATGTTAGATGTTAAAGCTATAGAAAATCCGTGGTCTGCGAAAAAAAAACGAATACTATATGTCTTTGGTTTGTTTCTATTATTTAGTTTAGTTTTAATATCTTACAATTCAGAGTTACTAAATTTAATAAAGTTATTTGCCAGTACATATATCAGTTCATTAGTTCTTTTTAGTGTTTCTACTTACGAAGATTATATAAAAAAAAATTTCCAACCTGTAATTATTGCCGAAGCAGTTTCTAATAATTTAATTAAGGATAAAGAAGGAATTAAAGCAGAAATAGAAATTAATAAAGCTGTTACAGAAATATTAGATAAAAGAATAAATTTATGGGATGAATTATGTAACACAGAAGGTCTTACAGAATTTTTTCGATTACTTTTCAACAATGAAAACATAAAATTGTCTTATGATTCTAATCCGACATGGTTTATTGAATTTGACTCCTCTTGTGCATTAAATGACCCAAGTTATTTATTATATTCAACTTATGCTATATTACTTATAATTGCTGGCGTCATTCTTTTAATAGCTATGGTAGGAGCTATTAGTCTAACATTACAAAAAAATTGCCCTGAATCTTTATATCGTCAATTAGGTCGAGAATCAAAAAATGCTATCTTTTCAATAAAAGAGAAAAGATCCTCTCGGTCTAAAGCAGATGATAATTTAGAAGTTTCAACTTAACTTAAAAGTGCTTACTATTTCTATTAATGATCTTTTAATCTGGGTTAAAAAAGGTTCAACTGTAATACAGGCATGTCAAGCCGCAGGAGCCCAAGTACCTAGGTTTTGTTATCACGACAAACTTTTTGTTGCAGGTAATTGCCGAATGTGTTTAGTTGAAGTAAGCAAATCGCCAAAGCCTCAAGCATCCTGTGCTTTGCCTTTTTTACCTAATTTACGAATTTTTACAAATACAGCTCTTGTTAGAAAAGCCCAAGAATCTGTAATGGAATTGCTATTATTACATCACCCTTTAGATTGTCCTGTTTGTGATCAAGGTGGAGAATGTGAGTTGCAGGAGCAAAGTTTCAATTTTGGTTCTGATAGAGGCCGATTCTTTTTCTTTAAAAATTCTTTAGGTGACACTTTTTGGGGTGGACTTATAAAAACAGTTTTACGTCGTTGTATTGTATGTACAAGATGTGTTAGATACACAAGCCAAATAGGCGGTAGCGATTTAATTGGAACATCCAACAGAGGGGGTCACTCTGAAATTGGAATGTACAAAGAAAGTATCTTAAAAACGGAGACATCAGGTGGAGTTATCGAGTTATGCCCTGTATCTTGGGTAAAACCCAAATTAATATAATATGTTTTTTTTTAAAGAATATTATCCAGCATTAGTTTTTTTAGGTTTTAGTCTAGTTTTAGCTGCTGTTATTTTTGGTGCCTCTTATATTTTAGCGGTTTCAGATTCAGATAGCGAAAAACTTTCTTCTTACGAATGTGGTTTTGATCCTTATGAGGATGCCCGTAATGCATTTGACGTGCGTTTTTATCTTGTAGCAATTCTCTTTCTTCTATTCGATATCGAAACTATTTTTCTTTTTCCTTGGGCAGTATCATTAAGTCAGCTACCTTCAATAGGTTATTGGTCTATGATGGATTTTTTGTTTGAGCTAGTTGTTGGTTTTGTCTACGCATGGCAAATTGGAAGTTTAGATTGGGAATGAGAAGTTTGGATTATAAACGACGTCAATCTTTTCTTTTATACGAATCTAAACGAAAGGTTCTACAAAGTGTTGCAACAAATCAAAATTTAGATGTTTCTTTACGTTGGTGGGCTCAACTTGAAAAATCTAAATTACCTAGACAGAGTAGCCTCAGTCGTGTACATAATCATTGTATTGATACAGGGAGATCCCGATCAGTTATTGGGTTTTATAAAATTTCTAGACTTCAATTACGTCGATTAGTGTCTAAAGGATCTATTCCGGGTCTACGTAAAGCCTGTTGGTAAAATAAATTATTTATCTTGTATAAATGTTTAAAGGGTACAAAAGTTTAGCTTTTTTTTTAAACATACCTATATTAGTAAGGAAGGGGGAGGTCGGGTTGGAAACTAAAATAAAATTTATAAAAGTCTAAGTCCAAGTCTCTTTATGTTATGTGTGTTAATAAATAATAAATAAAATAAATATGCCTCAGTTTGATACAATGACTTTTTTTAACCAGGTATTTTGGTTAATTTCTATTATTTTTTTTTTCTACGTTATAGTTGTACGTTACATGCTTCCTGTTTTAGCTTTTAGTCTAAAATCTCGTTATAAGAATCTAAAACTTGCTACGGTATCAGATCCAAAGTAAGATAAGTATTTTAAAAATATAAAGTCAGGTTATGCCTGTTACGTTACATTTAAATAAGATAACACGTAAGGTATAATAAATAATTAATATACCTTAAATTTTGTTAAATTTTAATCTATTTAGGAAGTGTGGCTGAGTGGTTTAAAGCCTTGGTTTGCTAAATCAATGTATGTTACTAATGTACCGTAGGTTCAAATCCTACCACTTCCGTCTACATCTCTTGCATCTTTTGTAATAAAAATGAAAAAAAATAAAAAAACTTTATACTCATGCGAGTTTTGGTCTGCATCAATTGATTTAAAAAATTTAAAGTATTGGTCTTTGTTGTTGCCTCTAACTGAATCTTGTACAGGTTTGTCAACAAAAACAAAACGCTTTACTTTACTTCGTTCACCTTTAGGTAATAAAGCAGCTAAAGACCAATTTGAAAGAAGAGAGTATAGGCGTCATTTTATATTTAAGTCAAAAAGCCCTTCAGAATTATTAGCATTTTTGAGTGTTTTGCGTTATTCTAGTGGTATTAAATCAAAAGTTGTATTAAAACGTTTAAGCTAAATATATCCTTGGATAAGTGGTCGAGCGGTTTATGGCACCAGTTTTGAAAGCTGACGTAGTTAACAGCTACCGTGGGTTCGAATCCCTCCTTATCCTAAATTATTCATGAAATTTTATAAAAATTCTAAAACATTTGGAAACATATTATCAGACGGTAGTTTTACTTTTTTAATACTACCCAGTTTTAATTCACAAAAATCTTTAAATTCAAAAAAAATAGATTTGCTTAGTCATCCTGTTTGGACTGGTAAACGTCCTGTGGAGCAGACTGAAATCTCGAGTTTTATTAATCGTTTAAAAAAGTAAATTGAATTCAGTGAAACCAATCCCTTAGACAACACCCCAAAGTACCTGAAAGTTATTTTTATACCCTAGAACCCTTTTTAAAGGGCATTTCCTTAAACTTTTAACCCTATTATCTTTATCCAGTTGTCCGCTCTTAAGAAGAATAAAACTTATTTATTTATCATGTTTTATTTAACTCAAATTCGAATTCGAATTTCGTTATCTTATGTACGTTACGTATAATATGTATGTACAAAAAGTTTGCTTAATTTACTAGATATACCTTTAATATCAGATATAATATAAAAGAACAAGCTTAAAAAAGTCAAGTAAGATAAGTAAGTTATCATCTTAAATTAATTATATTTATTTATTTAATAATTACAATGTCGTAATTAGAATAAGCGACATTATTCAAAATGAGTTTGATCCTGGCTCAGAGTGAAGGCTATAAGTCTGCTTGAATACATGCGAGTCGAATGATTAAGATCATGGCGTACGGGTGAGTAATGGGCTAATATCTACCTCCAACTTCGGGATAATCCTATCTCTCCGGAGAGAAGATAACGGGATAATACCGAATATTTTTAAAGGTACGCCGGTTGGAGATGATTAGGCTTAGTATTAGGTAGTTGGTAAGACAAAGCTTACCAAGCCTTTGATGCTTAGTTGGTCTGGTAGGACGATCAATCACACTGGGACTGAGACAAGGCCCAGGTTTCATTTGAAGGCAGCAGTAAGGAATATTGCACAATGAGCGAAAGCTTGATGCAGCAAGACTTGGTGAGGGATAGAAGGCTTAGGTTGTAAACCTCTTTTTTAACTGAGGATAATGACATTAGGTTAAGAATAAGTCCCGACTAACTTCGTGCCAGCAGTCGCGGTAATACGGAGGGGGCAAGCCTTATTCGTCATAACTGGGCGTAAAGGGCCCGTAGGTGGCTTTCTGGTAGGTTATTTGTTAAAGACTATAGCTTAACTATAGAAAAGCACTTAAAACAGGAAAGCTAGAGTCTGACAGAGGGAAATGGAATTTTTCAATTAGGGTTAAACTCCAGAGAAGTGGAAGAGAACATCAGCTGCGAAGGCGAGTTCCTTGTTCAGTACTGACGCTGAGGGGCGAAGGCGTAGGTAGCGAACAGGATTTGAGACCCTGGTAGTCTACGCTGTCAACGATGAGTGCTAGTTTTTAGAAATCTAGAAAGTATAGCTAAGGCATTAAGCACTCCGCCTGAGGAGTACGAGCGCAAGCTTAAAAATCAACGGAATTGGCGGGGGTTCAAACAAGTGGTGGAGCATGTGGTTTAATGCGATAATACGCGCGTAACCTTACCAGTTCTAGTAAATCTGTCGTTCTTACGGAAACGTAATGAATTTTGGGATTTTCAGGTGTTGCATGGCTGTCGTCAGCTCGTGTCGTGAGATGTACGGTTAATTCCTGTAACTGAGCGTAACCCTTATCTTTCTTGTGTTTTGAAATAATAAGTAAGTATTAAAAGATAAACTGGACAGATACTGCCGACGTTGAGTTGGAGGAAGGTGGGGATGAGGTCAAGTCTTCATGGCCCTTATGAACTGGGCTACACACGTGCTACAATGGAAAGTACAATAAGTTGCAAGGGAGCAATCCAAAGCCAATCTTCAAATCTTTTCTTAGTTCGGATTGAGGGCTGCAACTCGCCCTCATGAAGTTGGAATCACTAGTAATCGCGAATCAGGACGTCGCGGTGAATACGTCACTGGGCCTTGCACACACCGCCCGTCACGTCCTGGGAGTTGACTTGGCCAGAAGATTTTGGAATAAACTTTTTAAGCTTTTCAAAATAAAATAAGATATTATTTTTCTGTCTTGCAAGAAAAGAAAGTCCTTTTGAAGGACAGGTAAGCAACCGGGATGAAGTCGTAACAAGGTAGTTGTAGGGGAACCTGCGGCTGGAAAAAAAAAATTTAAGAGGTTAGCCTCTTTTTCTAGGTCTATACCCGAACCCATACCGAACTCGAGCGTCCTTATCTAGAAAGCCACACATACTAATCTTTATTGGGAACCATGGCTAAAAAAAAAACTTAAAATCTTTGTAAAAAACTTTTCGTGTGCGCTGTAGAGCAGCTATGGTAGCTCGTCAGGCTCATGCCCTGAAGGTCGTAGGTTCGAGTCCTACTGGCGCTAAAAATTAAAAATGGGATTAAAAAAAAAAACTTTTAATAAAAAACTTAAACATTTTACTATAAATTTTGGGCCTCAACACCCAGCGGCTCACGGTGTTTTGAGACTTATCTTAGAGCTTAATGGTGAGGTAGTTCAGCGGGCCGATCCACATATTGGTTTACTTCATAGAGGTACTGAAAAGCTAATAGAAGCCAAAACTTATTTTCAGGCGTTGCCTTACTTTGATAGATTAGATTATGTTTCAATGATGTGTCAAGAGCATACTTATGCACTGTCTGTCGAAAACTTACTACAAATATCTATACCAAAGCGTGCCCAATATATAAGAGTTCTCTTTGCTGAGATTACTAGGCTTTTAAATCATTTATTAGCCGTTGGATGTCATGCTATGGACGTCGGTGCTATGACACCCTTTTTGTGGGCATTTGAAGAAAGGGAAAAGTTAATGGAATTTTATGAAAGAGTTAGTGGTGCTCGTATGCATGCTAGCTACTTTCGACCAGGGGGCGTAAGTCAAGATGTAAGCCTCGGGCTCGTAGATGATATTTATGCTTTTGTAGTTCAATTTGGACAACGTTTAGATGAAATTGAAGAAATGTTAACAGATAATCGTATTTGGCAAGAAAGATTGGTAGACATAGGTGTCGTTACTGCTCAAGAAGCCATCGATTGGGGATTTTCTGGAGTAATGTTAAGAGGCTCGGGTGTCCGTTGGGATTTGCGTAAAAATGAACCTTATGAAGTTTACTCTGATTTAAATTTTCAAGGAGTAGTTGGTAAAACCGGCGACTGTTATGATCGTTACTTAGCTAGAGTAGAAGAAATGAGACAATCCTTAAGTATTATATATCAGTGTTTGAATAATATGCCGAAGGGTAGTATAAAGGTGGATGATGCCAAAATCAGTCCACCTTCCCGAACAGAAGTTAAGCAAAATATGGAGTCTTTGATACACCATTTTAAATTATATACTGAAGGTGTTTTTGTACCCGCGGGGGAAACTTATACGGCGACGGAGGCGCCCAAAGGTGAGTTTGGAGTTTATTTAATTTCGGATGGTAGCAATAGACCTTATCGTTGTAAAATTAAAGCGCCTGGTTTTGCGCACCTTCAAGGACTTAATTTTATGTCTAAATCTCATATGCTAGCTGATGTTGTTACTATTATAGGTACACAAGATATTGTTTTTGGTGAAGTAGATCGTTAAATAACTTTTAGTTAATCTATAAAGCTTTTTAATTCATTGGTTATTTTCGATCCAGGAGATGACGCAGCGGTAGCGTGTTCGCTTTGGGAGCGAGAAGTCATAGGTTCAAATCCTATTCTCTTGAATTAAAATTAATTATTTAGCTAATAATTATGTTATAAATATTCCTTATATTGAAATACCTAAAAAAGGTTTATCTT